CGACATAGATCCAAGATATTTCATCGAATCATGTGATGAAGAGATTCGACTTATCCCCTGAACCAAATTCTTATATCTTATAGAAAAAAAAGAAACTTCCTATCGTTTGTTAATTTCCTGGCTTAGTGTGAGATAGAGATAGGCATATCTCATCTTAACAATGAGTGAATCAATGAGTGAAAGTTAAAGAAATGGAGTTTCACCCTTTTTTCTGTCGGCCAAATAACTCCCTGAAAGGGTCCTATACTTCGTATTATTTATTATTATTTATATTTATTATTATTTATATTTATATTACTATATTACTTATTATTATTTATTATTATTATTTATATTACTTATTTGATTTATTTATAATTTATATTATATTTTTATTATTATTTATTATTATTTTGATTATTATTTATTATTATTATATTTATATTATATTATTATATTTATTTATTATTTATATTATTATTCATTTTATTAATTATAATTATTTTTATTTGATATAATATTTATTATTAATATTTATTATTAATTATTAATTAATATTTATTATTAATTATTATTAGAATTTTATAATTAAATTATTAGAATTTTATAATTAAATTATTAGAATTCATTTTATAATTAAATTATTATTTATTATTTATTATTTATTATTATATAAATATTAATTTTATATAAATATTAATATATTAAAATATAATATATTAATATAAAATATAATATAAAATATAATATATTAATATATAATATATTAATATTTATAGTTTTATAGAATATATTAATATATAATATATATTAATATATAATGTATAATGATATAATGATAATGGTTCATGATGGTTCATGAATATGAATGAAAAATCAAAAAAATTCTATGGAATAATGAAAGCCGGCAAGATTTTCGGATCTAGTCATATCATTACATTCTATTGACAATTCCAAAAAACTGTTCATACTATGGTTATAGTATGATGGCGATCGGGCAGGTATGCCCCCATCGTCTAGTGGTTCAGGACATCTCTCTTTCAAGGAGGCAGCGGGGATTCGACTTCCCCTGGGGGTAGGGTACTACGAAAGAAAGTTGATCATGGATTATCAATAAGCCTAGAATTGATTCTTCCTGGGTCGATGCCCGAGCGGTTAATGGGGACGGACTGTAAATTCGTTGGCAATATGTCTACGCTGGTTCAAATCCAGCTCGGCCCAATAATGCGCTGATCCATCATGAGGATGATATAACCAATACCAATTTGTCCTCCAGAAATGCCTGATACGGAGGAATAAAGAAAAGAGTAAAATTTTCTGCTATATCCCTATCCCTATTTATTTGTTCCCACAAATTCTGATCTTTCTAATGATCTAGATTCATATCATGGTCTGTAAATATAAAGAAAGGAGTAAAGAAAAAAAAAGAGTCTTTTTTTTTCATTGAAAAAATGATTCTCAATCGATTTGGCAATGACCAAAGGATTACTAGTAATCCGTATCACTCTCACTAAAGTGCATATCCATGTGGATATCAATATATCACTTGTGTCTCAGTTACAACACAGCGATTCTAAATAGAAATGGTTTGAATGCAATCATATGTATTCTGTACACCTTATTTCCTGGGGATTGTAGTTCAATTGGTCAGAGCACCGCCCTGTCAAGGCGGAAGCTGCGGGTTCGAGCCCCGTCAGTCCCGACGGATCTGATGAATCCATCGATTCATCTCTCCATTTTCTGTGAAGAGGGGGGGCAAGAAGCAGGATCTAATTCCCAGCGGGAGATCTTTATTTCTTTGTTCTTTTCTTTTTCCTTTCGCATTTCTCATCGAACTCGAACAAATAGGGAAATTTCCATTCCTTCAACTAGTACCGATTGATGGGAGAGAGACATATGTGGATTGGTACAATTGTTGGTAGCATCATATTCAGGATTCCAAGAGATACCGTACTGGCCTGGCTTTTTCGATTGCTCCTGATCCATCGAATGGAATAGAGTACCCATATGTTTCCCGAGAGCACATACCCCAATTTGATTCGTTTCTTGTACGATACAAAATGGATTTAACATAGTTACCCCGACAGAATACTTTTCAGATTAAACCTCTTTCCTTTTCTGATTCTGACTCCGATTTTGTGTAACCTCAATTACGAATTGGAAGCAATCTATCTCATTCAAATAGCACACTGAACTTTTTATATATGCGCACCCGTCCCAATCCAAGGAAAGAGAATATTAATAAAAGAAAGATCAAACAAGGATCCATTCCTCTTAGGGAGGGAATGAATAATCTTTTTCCTTTCTATTTTAAGGGTCCCATCGAAGAAAAAAAACTTTAAACGTAGTGAATTTGTCGGAATATTAGATCTTTTATACCGGGACCCATCTTTATCACCCTTTTTTGTCTTCCAAGAAAATTAGATCATAAAAAAACTGAGTTTAGAGCTTAACTCCTTCCTTTTTCCATTTCACTTCTACTCTTTGGGTTTGTGACCAATGGAAGTGGAAGACGGGTCAGATGATACCTCATCAGATTATTGTATAAGGAAGACAGCAGCTTATCGAAAAGAAAGAATTCAAAAGAATGATAAAGAAATTCAATGGAATTCTTGATTTGATCAGGAATCCAATTTTAGATTCGATATGGATAAAAGATCTTCCTATGTTATACTATTCCATTTTCGACGATGAATCGATTTGTCAGATATTGTTATTCATGATATTGATCCGATTCAATATCATCGGGATGTAATTCATCTCATTGAATTTACAGGAGAAAGATTTATCATCTCTATGGGATTAGATCCCGAGTTATTGCGAAGTAAAAAAAAACGATGAGATTATGGAAGTAAATATCCTCGCATTTATTGCTACTGCACTGTTCATTCTAGTTCCTACAGCCTTTTTACTTATCATCTACGTAAAAACAGTCAGTCAAAATGATTAATTTGAATTAAACTTTACTTCTTAGTTCTTATCAATGATTGAAGAAATGAAAGGGATTCAAATTCCACGTCTTAAATGAAATGAGCGGACTAGAATCAGCAGTATATGAGATCCGATAGTATGGTAGAAAGAAATATATGAACCTTTCTACCACACTATCTATTATTGTTATTGTGTTGTATAAAGTTGTACTATAATAACGATACAGGTTTAATATAGATCAATCTACAATACGTATCTTCATATATGTACATATAAATTACATAACATATATGTAATGTACATAGCACCCCCATTCTATTTCTTCGCTACATCTATTTTATTTGTATTGATTCCGATCAATCTGAAATAATCGAAAGGCTACTCTTATTCTTATGGTTCTAATTTCTAGGTTTCTTAGTATTTAGTATTTCCAATATAGATCCTGGTATTCATCGAAATAATCAATGGAAGAAGAAGGAAGAAGAAGAATAGTATGGGCATATATTACATAAAAGAAAACCAAGTAATCCTTTTTTTTAGCATTCCGAAGAAGTAATTGATTAAGCCGTTGACCGATGATCCAACAAGTTCTATGGGAACTTCTTCGGATTTGGAAAAGGAGTAGTCAACCCCACCGATTTTTAACGCTTGAACCATGATATGAGGTGAGTCGATAAAGCATAAATCCAATTTCTAAGAGTCTAAAACAAATGGTAAATGCGCGATATGTGAATCGCCCAACGCAAGATATTATTATGCGTAGTACCTCGTTGGACAACCACTATGTCTATGTTGCCCCCCATAGAAAGTACGTATCTACATAATAACAGAACGACTTCCTCTTTGAACAGTAAAAAGAGAAAGGAAATAAATAAAATAAAGGGGGGGTCGGTTGCTCCTCATTGTAATATCCATATATAATTCTGGTAAGAGCCGGTTCATCGAAATAGAAAATTTAGGAAGAATTAGGTTGGAAAAAATTTCCTATCATCTGTATCCCTTTTACTTTCGAAATATGAACATGGGAATTATTGAAATATCTCTTTGATTGAAAGGTTATTATTCATATATTACATTACTTTACTTTTTACTGGATTCCAGTAGAATTTAGAAATGGAGATATTTTTATTTAAAAACGCTTTGCAGAACGATCTATCAAAAAATTGATACAGTTTGATTACTCAACTCAATTAGTAGTACCTTTAGAGTCCACTTCTTCCCCATACTACGAGTGAAAGGGAAAATGTAAAGACTACCATTAAAGCAGCCCAAGCGAGACTTACTATATCCATGTGAATTATGTCCCCTAGAATATGAAGGAATTATTCCATTATTGCTCACTAATAATAGTGGAATCAATGGCGCAGAGTCAAAAAGGGATTTTGACCAAACACTATTGATGAACCAATCCAATAAATCCACTTATAACAAGTGATTTCTAGTAGAATCGGGAAGCATTAAGCACAAGCAAGATACGCAGTGACGCTCTTGGAAGTATCAAGGGAATGTTACTAATGGAACATGTAGGAATAGTAAGTGGAACAGGTAGGAATAGTAAGTGGAACATGTAGGAATAGTAAGACCTATTGTTTCTTTTGTTTTTGTTACCCTTCATAAGTAAGGGGTATAAAAATATACAATCAAGATAGATCACTATCTATCACATACTCCCATCTCCCATTTGATCTAATTCTTACCGCCTCCCGATTGTTTCACAGAGACAATCGGGAGACAGTCTATTACATTCTTGACTGGGGGTTACCGAAAAGAAAGCTTTTTTTTTTTCTACTTTTTTTTATTCTATAAAAGCCAATTATCCATAAAAAGAAAAGCCAATTATCCATCCAATCTCCAATCTAATATTGATTGAATGCCTGAGCACTCAGAAACTCTCGTGAGTCTGTATACAAAGTATCTTCCGTCCTCTACTAATTTTATTCCCCATCCGGCTATCTAATCTAATTCAAGACTCAGTCAGTAGACACTCCGCTAGTAGTGGAAGGGAATCGGGAAGTCTTCATAGCCCTTCCACTACTATAATCTTTTCTTTACTTGGATCCTAGGCGCAAGGCTTTATATTCCTTCCAGAT